CCCAAGCCCAAAGATTCCCTGAGTAAGAACTATCGGATCATCACTTATTCATAGGTATAATGACTCAAAATACGAAAGAATTTACCTAATTTACCTTTTAGTAAAAATAAGCATAAAAAGAAAGAAAAATCTTTCAATTTATAATCAAATTCGTTTAAAATTTTGTAGTTAGAATCCGGTCACAAGGTCTGATTATTAAGTATGAATCATAGTTCAATTCTGGATCTATTTCATAATATTCCGTGCTCCAGATACTAGGATGAGTATCCGACGAGGTAGAACCGTCTTTATAAAGATAAGATGACAGACTCATTCTCTGTATTATCAATAGGATCAATTATAACAAGTCACACACTCATATTCCGGAAATACAGAAAGAAATTTCGCGATCGAACTACCAACAGCAACAGGGTTATAAACAAGAAACCCGAGAATTAACTTTGTATTTAAAAACTCGAACTTAATAGTTCTTGTGGATTCAATTCATTGAAATTCCATCCAGTAAAACGGAAGAATTATAAATCTCCAAAATAATGGATAGGAATACTGCAAATAAAGCCATTGCGATACCCATCAAAGGAGTAGTTCCCCACCCGGGAGCTACTTTACCATATTCCGAATTCAACGGTTTCAATAAAGCCCCTACCGTAGTTTGTCTTGGACGAGATCTAGAACTACTATCAGCGGTTTGTGTAGCCATAAATCCGATTGTATTTATTGAGATCTGTTGACTTTGTATACCATTCCCCTGTAAATAAAGGATCTTATCAGAGATACTTTGCGGTCTTGAATTCATATAAGAATGGAAACAGCAACCCTAGTCGCCATCTTTATATCTGGTTTACTTGTAAGTTTTACCGGGTATGCCTTATATACCGCTTTTGGGCAACCCTCTCAACAACTAAGAGATCCCTTCGAGGAACACGGGGACTAGTTGAAGTAATGAGCCTCCCGATATGCATTCAATATTGGGAGGCTCATTACTTCAACGGAGATAATGAAAAATCATTTATTAGTTGGAACTTTAGGCGGTTCTCGAAAAAAGATAGCGAAAAAAATTATCCCTAGAGTCGAGACTAATAGAAATGTATAAACCAGTGCTTCCATAGATTCGATTGTGGTTTACGATTATAGCTTCCATACCTGTTTATTGGGGATTATTTCCCTGATAAATAAAGAGTCAAATGATTAAATAAAGATTTCTCTGATCCCTAATGTCAAATCACAAAAAGAGAGACGAAAATGACGAAAGCACTTTTGTATCAGACTGCTTGTCTTTTTGTAGTCGGATCTCCTAGTTTTTGGAATGTCCCAAATTCTACTTGAGCATCTAAATCTGGGTCAATACCAGCAAAGACATCTCTAAACAAAGTTCTAGCCCCATGCCAAATATGTCCGAAGAAAAAGAGCAGGGCAAAGGAAGCATGTCCAAAAGTAAACCAACCCCTTGGACTACTACGAAAAACACCATCCGATTTCAAAGTAGCACGATCTAATTCAAAAATTTCACCCAATTGAGCACGTCTAGCATATTTTTTCACAGTAGCAGGATCGCTATAACTGACTCCATTGAGTTCGCCACCATAGAACTCAACAGTTACACCTACTTGTTCGACGCTATATTTTGATTCGGCTCTTCTAAAAGGAACATCGGCTCTAACAATTCCATCTCCGTCTATCAAAACGACTGGAAATGTTTCAAAAAAGGTAGGCATACGACGTACAAATAGCTCACGTCCTTCTTTATCTCTAAATATTGGGTGTCCTAACCATCCAACAGCTATTCCATCCCCATTGTCCATTGAACCTGCCCTGAATAACCCCCCCTTTGCCGGATTATTGCCAATGTAATCATAAAAGGCTAATTTCTCAGGAATTTTAGACCAAGCTTCTGATAAACTTTTATTTTCGGCCAGCCCAGCACTAACTCTTCGATATATTTCTTGCTGAAAGTATCCCTGATCCCATTGATAACGAGTAGGACCAAATAATTCGATCGGAGTAGTTGCTGAACCATACCACATAGTTCCGGCAACTACAAAAGCTGCAAAAAAGACAGCAGCGATACTGCTGGAAAGTACGGTTTCAATATTCCCCATACGTAATCCTTTGTATAGACGTTGGGGCGGGCGGACACTAAGATGGAATAATCCCGCTAATATGCCCAATGTCCCTGCTGCAATATGATGAGAGGCTATTCCCCCTGGAACAAAAGGATCAAAACCCTCTACGCCCCATGCGGGATTTACTGACTGAACTTTTCCTGTTAGTCCATAAGGATCAGACACCCATATTCCAGGACCATACAAGCCTGTTACATGAAATGCGCCAAAACCAAAACAAGCCACCCCGGAAAGAAATAAATGAATTCCAAAAATCTTAGGCAAATCTAATGAAGGTTTTCCTGTACGTTCATCACAAAAAATTTCTAGATCCCAATAGACCCAATGCCAAATAGCGGCCAAAAAGCACAAGCCAGAAAACACAATATGTGCCCCGGCCACCCCTTCATAACTCCAAATACCGGGATCCGTTACCGTCCCCCCTGTAATACTCCAACCGCCCCAGGAATTGGTTATTCCTAAACGAGTCATGAAGGGTATAACGAACATACCCTGTCTCCACATTGGATCAAGAACGGGATCAGAGGGATCAAAAACTGCTAATTCATATAGAGCCATCGAACCGGCCCAACCAGCAACCAAGGCCGTATGCATTATATGAACAGAAATCAACCGACCAGGATCATTCAATACAACGGTATGAACACGATACCAAGGCAAACCCATGGAAATACCCCTTTATAAAATAAAAATAGACACTATGTAACTTTATTGCATTGGAAAAGACTATGACTATCAACGGATTCCTGCTCAGTAGAGTATCTCGGCGCAAGGGTTAATATTTGTTCTATTCTATATGGTAATAATGGAACAATTATGTTTGTAGGAACAAAGAGAAACAGATCTATTTTATACCCAATAAGTACCAATACGCAATGGGGGTTGATACCTTTTTCTATGAGCAAATGCCGCCATATTTGTTCATCATTGGACGGCTCTAGTCGTCAGAATTTTCCTTTAGTTATTCTATCGGCTTTTATGACCTTTTCTAACTAGACAGAATATATGATAAAGAATATCAACATATATGACAAAGGTTCATATTATGAAGAGAATAGCCCGATTATTACGTTTCCATACCAAAGTTAAATATAGTACTTAATTCTTTTTTCTTTTAGTTAATGCCTATTGGTGTTCCAAAAGTGCCCTTTCGAATTCCGGGAGATGAAGATGCAACTTGGGTTGACGTATAGTGCGACTTGTCAGATATATTGGGTCATATGGGCTTTCCCCGTTCTCTTCCCCGATCGAGATATCCTTCTCTTCGCCCAAGAAAGATTGATTGAATCATCAAAAATTTGGAGCGCGAAGTCCAACTAGATCCATTTGTAGGGGGATTCAGACTAATAGTATCAATTAGAATACTTTATGGTTGGCTTGGTTCAACCAATAAAATGACATGAAGTATCCAGGCTCCGTTTAAACAAATCCCAATTGTTAATATATCGATAATTACTGCTTGTATGAAATCCTATTTATCAAAATTAGAAATGGAATAGGTAGAGGACTCATCTGAACCTTAATCACTCGAATAAACTAGATGAACTCAATATGTCCAATATCCAATTTTTTGGCAAAGGCATGTACTAAATGAAAAAAATCTGAGAAAAAAGCGGTATTAGATGCATTTGACCTATATGTGCAAATCAAAATCGAGCATAGTTTTACCCGGAGTAGAGCATAAACCTAAAAGAATTAAAGAGGCCCCTTCAAGAACAAGAAAATGACATCGTGGTTTACAGTCGATCTCGATGAAACAAGAAATCAACGAGCAGTTCGTTCGAAAAATTTACCTTTTATATACCTATAAAAAGACTCTTTCTTTATACATATTTTTTTTTATGATTTTTTTTTATTTGCATATTGTTATATATATAAATATAAAATCTTTTTATATATATATATGTATGTAATTTTTTTTATTCTGTTTATGTTTATGATGCCTTTATTCTATTTTGTATCTAGATATGGAGTCTTCTATATTATCTTTTTACTTTGATTTACTATATTAATTATCATTATATTATCTTTTTTTATTTCTTTATTATATATAAATTAAATTAAAAAATATATATCGATAATTTTTTAATTTATAATTTGATATAATTTATAGTTATATATTTCTTTTTTTTATAGTAGAAATAAGGAAAAACTCATATTTATTGAAAAATAGAAGACAACTTCATTAGAAGTTAGAAAGAACTACTATCAAAAAATAAGAGGGAAGTAATCTAGACATTGATTTTTTTCTTTTTAACATTTTTTGAGCCGTATGCATCAAAAGGTGCATGTACGGTTCCTAAGGGATACAATTTTACCCTAATCAACCGACTTTATCGAGCAAGATTACTTTTTTTAACCCAAGAAATTACGACCGAGATCTCGAATTATCTTGTTGGTCTTATCATATATCTCAGTATAGAGGATCAGACCCAGGATTTGTATTTGTTTATAAATTGTCCTGGCGGATGGGTATTACCCGGAATAGCTATTTTTGATGCTATGCAACTTGTGCTACCAGATGTATATACAATATGCATGGGAATAGCCGCTTCAATGGGATCTTTTATCCTGGTCGGAGGAGAAATTACCAAACGTTTTGCATTCCCTCACGCTTGGCTTTGGCGCCAATGAGTTTTTTATTTGAGAAAAAAAGACTATGCCTTCACTACAAGAAATATCAAGCTATATTATATATTATGAGTAGTGTTAAGTAAAAATAGTAAAAATAGCATGGCACTTTGAATTCGATATGCAAAATTTGGTTAGTTTTTTTTTCAAAACATTAAATTATGTATCGAGAGAGGAGTATGAGATAAAGGATATTCCCGATTTTTTATTTATCCGGAGTCCGTTTCAGCGTCACAAACCTTTTTTATACCAAAAGACTCTTTAACCTAACAATATTTATGAAAGAGTACGAAAATAAAAAAAATTACTTATTCTTATTTAGGATCAAAAAGAAACTTTGGGATTGCTGAATTACAGACGAAATTTATATAGAAAGCAACGGAGCCATCATAGTATTTTGAACTCACGAAAAGAAGGGTGGTAATTGGATGATTTAGTGATCTGGATCTGATCGATTCTATTTTTCTTCGATGGAAGAAAAAAGTAAATTCCACTGTCGAGCCGTATGCAATGAGCAAAAGATGCACGTACGGTTGTTCAAGTTTATTGTTATTCCCTATCTTTTGTCTTCGCCTCATCACGCGAGATGGAGGAACCTTCTTTTTTTTTATATCATCAGGGTAATGATCCATCAACCTGCTAGTTCTTTTCATGAGGGATCAACGGGAGAATGTATGATGGAAGCGGAAGAACTATTGACTTTGCGAGAAACACTCACAAAGGTTTATGCACAAAGAACAGGCCAACCTTTTTGGGTTCTAACCGAAGACCTGGAAAGGGATGTTTTTATGTCAGCAAGAGAAGCCCAAGCTCACGGAATTCTTGATCTTATAGCGAATGAAGGAGTCGAAATAGTAAAGAAGGACCAATGGAAAGATCCGAAGTAGTCAAATGCGCAAATTTAAATTTTCTCTTTTGATTTTCCTGGGTAATATTCTATATAACTAGAAAGAATTCATACTCATCAGGTTAGGATTCATCTAAACCAGTCCCTTATGTAAATGATTCAGCATGCCAACTATTAAACAGCTTATTAGAAACACAAGACAGCCAATTCGAAACGTCACGAAATCCCCCGCTCTTCGGGGATGTCCTCAACGACGAGGAACATGTACTAGGGTGTATGTGCGACTCGTTCAAATTATGAACTGGGCAAATTTCCAGCATCAATGAGCATTACCAGTGAATAGGATAAAATGGAAGAACTCTGGTCACTATCGAAAAAAGATCTACCATATCCATCTATTGCGTATGAAATTTATGGTTTCCCTTGGTGTAACCCCAATTAGCTCAATTTAAGATGAGAAGCAAGTTCCCATTGGTAGCAAATGCTATACATTACGCGGGAAAGTACGATTTTTAAAGAAAAAAGATTATGCTCCCATTTTTGCAAAACGGACTAACAGGGTCAGCTATCCAGCTAACCTTCAAAACTAAATACCGTTACTGGATAGGCGGATCTCGTTGTGAAAGACCTATTACTGGATAATTCATGGGTAGAGCCAAAGATTTTGAATTGTACAAGTTACCAATAACGTTGACGAAACGAAGTAAAGGGCTCCGGTGTATAGAGAGGACCTCACCGTTTAAGAAGGAACCATAGAAACGAAGGAACCCACTATTAGATTTACTACGTTTTTATTTTTGATACCTAGTATCAATCCAATTTCTTATTTCATTTTCTTATTTCATTTTGAGTTGAGGCAAAATGCCTCAAAAAAAAAATAAAAAATCGTGGTCGGGAAGGTTATAGTAGCAAAAGCCATTGGAATTCTTTTTATACATTGGAAAAATCCGTTTTGTTATTAACAGTGAGGAAAGAAAAAAAATAACTCAACGAGAAATAAAATCAATTAGTTATTTAGCAAAGTTTCATTTATTCAATGACCAGAGTTAGACGAGGATATATAGCTCGGAGACGTAGAAAAAAAATGCGTTTATTTGTATCAAGCTTTCGAGGGGCCCATTCAAAACCTATTCGTATTATTGCTCAACAGAAAATAAGAGCTTTGTTTTCGGCTCATCGAGATAGAGATAAGAAAAAGAGAGATTTTCGTCGGTTGTGGATTACTCGGATAAACGCAGCAATTCGCGAAACGGAAAAGGGCGTATACTATAACTATAGTAAATTTATACATGATCTGTACAAGCGGCAGTTGATTCTTAATCGTAAAATACTTGCACAAATAGCTATTTTAAATAGGAATTGTCTTTATAGTATTTCCAATGAGATCATAAAAAAAGAAGATTGGAAAAAAGCACCCGAATTTTTTTAAACAAAGTTCCCCGGAGAAGGAACTCCGGGAAGGGAAGATAGAATATAAATTAGTCCGAAAAAAGAAAAAAATACAACAAATAATTATAAAATTATAATATAATTATAATAAAGTAGTCAAAATGAACAAAGGCATTCAATATCAATAAAAAAAAATTTCTTCTTCCTCGATTTTTATTCCGAGACAAAAAAAATCCGGATTATCGGATTTTTTAGAGCAAAACATCACTTGAATGAATAAAAAAAGTAAACCTATTGTTTTTTTGTTCGAAAACCTCGAAAACCCGTAGTTCTAACGGCCGACTTGGCTCTTTCAAATTGTTTCTCGTTATTAAGAAAGGGTAATAAAGATAGAATACGAGCTTGTTTTATAGCAATAGTAATTAATCGTTGTTGTTTCAGAGTCAATCTATTCACGCGCCTAGATAATATTTTTCCCTGTTCACTAATAAATCGACTAATTAAACTCATGTTTCTATAATCAATTCGGTCCCCCGATTGGAGCGGGGGTAAGCGCCTACGAAAAGGCCGCTTAGGTTTAAGTAAAGATCGCTTGGATTTATCCATGGTTTGTTTAGTTTATTTATTCGTTATAATATAAAAAATATTCTACCGAAAATCCTATTTCGGTCGGATCTAAAAAAAAGAAATGAGAAATAGGATTTTGTTTTTTTATTCTTTTCTTTAATTTGAATTTGTTTATTTTATATATGTTATCCTTATTTATATATTTCTATTTTTTTTATATACTTATCGCTTATATTATTATACATTTATATTCTATATAGCTTCTAGTCTGGAATCCCTTTTTTATCTATTCTATATTTTCTAATATTTTTTTTTATTCTAATAGAAATAGAATATAATTCTATATCTATATATTAGAATTATTATCTATTGAATATTGAATAATATTTATTTTTTTATTCCATTTTCTTATCATTTTTTAGGCATATAAGGAAATATATGTATAATATATGTCCTTTTGTACTCTTGTTTCAAAAGACGATACACAGACGCTCGGTTCGATCTATTTCTTTATCTCTCCATGAATTGTATGCTTGTAACAATAGGGACAGAATTTTTTCAATTCCAACCGGCTGGGCGTGTTGCGTCGATTCTTTTTAGTAATATATCGGGAAATACCCCTTGATTCCTTATTAACATTCTTTCGAACACAACTAGTACATTCCAAAATAACGCTTACTCGGACATCTTTACCCTTGGCCATGAACCCCCCTTTTGTGTGTGAATTTTTTATTCAAGCAACTCTTTTATTTTCGACCCAAAGCGTAAAGAAAGAAAAAATAGAAATTGCAAACTAGAAATACACTTCAAAAAATTTCGTTGCAGCAAATTAAATAGAGGAATAGTAAATATTAATAGGAAATAGAATTCAGTATCAGTATAATTCAGTATAATAAGGAAGGCGTAATCCAATGATTTCTAACTATTATATTTTTTTTAGTACTAATATTTATCTTTAGAGTTCGAAATACATTTTTCCTCAAACTATATTTCTAATCACAGTAGAGTATACAGTAGAGTATTTCGTTTAAGTCTCGTGTATGAGACTTTTGCCCTAGACCCACTTTTATTTTAAATTTCCGTTCTAACTCTTATTTATTAATTGAATTTTCAATTCGAGCTTGAGCCCAAACTTTGCTGAGGTTGAATCCGTTTTTCTTTCTCCCTTTTCGAATATAAGGTTAAAGGGAGAAAGGGCGGGGGATTAGTCACAGATAGTGGATCCTATCTCTAATCTTCGTTACCCCCTTACCATGTCAATGTCAATAACTAGAATGAAAAAAAGGGGAATGTTAACGCATCCGGGAAAAAACGATTGATTTCGATCAATAGACCTGCTAAAGATCCGAACCATAAAGTACTTAGTACCGGTGCCACGGAGAGATATGTTTTTAGATCTCGCATTGAAAATCCTCCTTCTTTTTTTCTTTATTTATATATTGTAACACATAAGAATAATACATATATAATAAATGATCAGATGCATATGTATTTAAAAGGAAAAACCACTTGTATTTGTACATTAAATTCCTAAAGCAAATAAAAATGTACAACAATCCGGTAGATAAGATTTTCTACCTTTAAGTTTAAAAAAGTAAAAAGATGCATCTTTCCTACTGCCCGCCCTTTTTAGTTTACAGCGTATATGTATCCAAAGACTTTTAGATTCTATCTATATCATATATGAAAAAAAAAGACAAAATGGCAAGATCTATTGTGTATCTAAATCTGAGAAATAATGGTGTGGAAAAAAAGAAAAGGATTCTTTACAATAACACTGTAAACCTATTAAAAGGGATGTAGCGCAGCTTGGTAGCGCGTTTGTTTTGGGTACAAAATGTCACGGGTTCAAATCCTGTCATCCCTACCTATTGCTTTTCCTCTGAGAAGTAAAGAGGAATTAATTGAGATCAACGAAATAGATTCAAATTGGACATATATAATCTGTCATTTTTAGAACTGTATTCGAATATTAGAATACTATTAATATATATCATATTCTAGTAGTTCGGTTACAAAAGGAATCTTTTTTTCTTTACTGTCTGTGATAAGAAAGCGCTCTTAGTTCAGTTCGGTAGAACGTGGGTCTCCAAAACCCGATGTCGTAGGTTCAAATCCTACAGAGCGTGATTCCATTCTTGTTAGTTCTAATTAGACTGAAATAATTGAAGAAGAATCTAAAATTTACCTCCTTTATTTAAGCCAGAGGAGGTCAATAAAAAAATAGTTGTTAACTAATCAAAGGTCCAACTGATCACCACGCCTATATTGTAAATACGCAGTTACGAATAATCCAGCCAAAGTAATAGGAATCAAACCTAAGACGATTCCAAATAGAAGTACTTCAATCATTTCAATTTTTTTGAAAGGAAAAAGGGGAGGTAATATCTATCTCTAAATTTTAATCCTAATTGTCCATGAATCTCAATAACCTAAAATTGAA